TGAGTTGGGTTAAAAGCACGGAATGTATTTGCACCGTCACCATCTTCGAATAAAGTATTTTCTACGGTAGCACCATGAATAGCGCATAGCAAAGCAGCACCTAATACTCCGGCAACTCCCATCATATGAAATGGATTCAACGTCCAATTATGAAACCCTTGGAAAAAGAGGATGAATCGAAATATAGCTGCTACACCAAAACTAGGTGCAAAGAACCAACCAGACTGACCCAGTGGATAAATCAAGAATACAGAAACAAAAACAGCAATTGGAGCGGAAAATGCGATTGCATTATAAGGTCGCAATTGAACAGATCGAGCAAGTTCAAATTGACGTAACATGAAACCTATTAGCCCAAAAGCCCCATGAAGAGCAACAAAGGTCCACAGACCGCCCAATTGACACCAACGAGTAAAATCTCCTTGTGCTTCAGGACCCCACAGTAGCAACAAAGAATGTGCTAAACTATTCGCAGGAGTAGAAACTGCAGCAGTTAAGAAATTGCAGCCTTCTAAATAAGAACTGGCCAATCCATGGGTATACCATGAAGTTACAAAAGTTGTACCGGTGAACCAACCCCCTAAGGCAAAATAGGCACAAGGAAAGAGCAATAGGCCGGACCAACCCACAAAAACGAAACGGTCCCTCCGTAACCAGTCATCCATAATATCAAATAAATCATTTTCCTCTTTAGTAAATCTACCAAGGGCTATAGTCATAGTGATCCTGATCCTCCTATTCAACTACTTCAACCATTTCCGAACACCTCATATAATTTTATTTCCAGGGCATATGATAGTTGATTATCTATGGACGATTCTTTGTCTCGTCCAATACCCCTTCCAATGGGTTTCGAAGATACAAATTCTTCTTTTCTATTAGACTACAAACCGACCTAGGTAAATCCATTAGTTTGATTTGATTAGTCCTTACTATTACTATTTTTTCTTAATAACCTTTTGAACCCTGAATTGTCCTATGACTCAAATGCCAGAGTACCTCTTTTAGCGGGTCGAACAAAAAAAAATGAACTTCGAATATTTATCTTTTTACTTTACCTTTATCCGGTAGAGAAAAAAAATAAGAAATTTTTTTCTCTGCCCATAAATTAAATGAAATTTGAAATACTAAATTCAATATTAAATAATGGTAAACTAGAAATGAAAGTCCCTTTATCACATTGGTTCCCTATTGCATTGGCGGAACAAAACAATAATATTTGATTCTGGAATCAAAGAAAGAGATTGAAAAATTTATTTATTATCGAAATAAACTTTTCTTTGTGGGGGAAAGGAATAGCAATTTATTCCTATGGAGCATCCAGTAACAAGAAGATGAAACCAGAAATATCGACAAATTCTTGGATGGTTAAAAGGAAAAAAATAAATAAAAAAGAGTTCGCTTCTATAATTTCATCTCTATACTATAGAATTTGAATATCAGAATAGCCAATATAGTCATGATTCAACGGGTCAGGTCCACTTACTTTTTTTTTTTTTACTTTAACGATGGGTTTGATTAGAATACTGGAGAAATAGGAATACTTTTTTTTGGTGATTAATAATCAAGATTAGATATCTAGAATAGTTATGCTCGGGGATCAAAAAATATGAATAAGGAAACACGAGGAGAACTACTATACCACTACAGTACAGGGTCGACTTCCCCTAAAAAGGGGAATGATTAATTAACATAATGAATAAATGTTCAACAACTTTGTAAACTATAACTGATAATACTCATTACATTATAATATAAGGGTGGTTTATAATGGGGGTTATCTTTTTGACAAATATCAACAAGATCCTTCTATTCTCCTCTCGGTTGAAAAACTGAAAAATGAAGACTGGAGTTTCATGGAAAAAGCCCTTTATCAGATTTGAACCGATGACTTACGCCTTACCATGGCGTTACTCTACCACTGAGTTAAAAGGGCTTTAAAAAAAAAATGAATTAGCAATTCATTTTCCATTATGAGTTTACCGTATGTATATATGTACATATATTACATACATAGATACATGTATGCATAGGAACTCATTCAGGAACAAGATATTGGATTGACTTAAGAAAATAAGTGAAGTTAGAAGTAAAGTCTAGGGTAAAATACCCTTTTTGAGAAATACCAAAGAAATACCAATACAGTGAATTGTTTTAAGACCGATGTCACTTTCTGTATTGTATTTGCTTTTATTTTATCGATCCATCAGAACAAGATTTACTTGATTGATACGTGTACCAACACAACGACATAGATTTATTCAATTTGATTGAATGATGTCTTATCTGAACTGAACAAATCAATTAGTGCAAATTGAATAAATGAAACTTCTATCCTTTTTCTGTTAGACCAATTACTACTTAAACTAAAAGAATACTATAACTTCTCGGGTTTATACTTCTTTTTTTTTTTTTATTTTTATTATATTTATATATATATATTATTTATATATATATATTATATAAATATTATATAAAATAAATTATAAATTTAATTATATTTAATTATATTATTATATATTTTATTATTATATATTTTAATTATATTATTATAAATTATATTATTATATATTTAAATATTTTAATTATTAATTATATTATTATATATTTAAATATTTAATTATATATTTAAATATTTAAATTTTAATATTATTATTAAATGTATTAATTAATTGTATGTAATGTATTAAACGTATATAATTAGTTATATAATTAGTAATGTATATATTAGTAATGTATATAATTAATGTAATGTATATAACTAATTTAATATTTAATTTTAATATTTAACGGGATAATAGATAATTAATGGGGCGTTTATGAACCATAAAAAAAAATTTTAAATTCTAATTATATAGAATCGTGAAAGTAGGAAAGGTCTTTCGGATCTAATCATACCATTACGTTATTATATTACTTATATATATTTTATATTGTATTGACAATTCCGAAAAACTGATGATACTATGATCATAGTCTCGTGGTGGTCGGGCGGGTATGCCCCTATCGTCTAGCGGTTCAGGACATCTCTCTTTCAAGGAGGCAGCGGGGATTCGACTTCCCCTGGGGGTAGGGTACTGCGAAAGTAAATTGATCGTGGATTATCAATTATCAAAAAACCCATATCATATCCATATCATATTTATATATAATTAATATTATAATTTATATAATTATAATTGATTCTTCCTGGGTCGATGCCCGAGCGGTTAATGGGGACGGACTGTAAATTCGTTGACAATATGTCTACGCTGGTTCAAATCCAGCTCGGCCCAAAAATTTGCCGCTTTCTTTTGAGTATGATATAACCAATTTATTTTCCAAAAATGCCCAATATGGAAGAAAAAAAAAGAGTTGAATTTTTGTTGTTTTTTCTTATTGAAAGGTTGATAATCAATCTTGTAGCAATAAAAAGAATCACAGGATTACTAGTTAAACCGTGTTATTCTTACTATATTACTAGATAGAGTATAGTCCATATCCATTCTATGTAGATATCCGTATATCATTCGTGTCTATGTTACAACACAGCAAATAAAATGCTCTTATGATATCACAAGAATATGTATGCGGTACATCCCGCTGGGATTGTAGTTCAATTGGTCAGAGCACCGCCCTGTCAAGGCGGAAGCTGCGGGTTCGAGCCCCGTCAGTCCCGACTAGGATCCAACGATCCGATGAATTTGTCAATTTATCTCTCTATTACCCCGACCAAAAAAAAGGGGGGGGGCGGGGAGCAAAATCTAATTCCATGTAGGGATCTTTATTTCTTTTTTTTTGTATTTATCATCAGACAAATACGGCAATTTTCGTTTCTTCTACTAATATCGATTCATAAAAAAGCTTAGCTTAGAGTTCAACGCGTCATTTTTTTTTATTGCACTTCTACTACTTGGGTCTATAGTCAATAGAATACCAGTCATATGATATTTCATCAGATAATTAATTAATTGTATAAGTCTAAGGAAAGATGTTGTATAAGGAAGAGGGCCGTTTTTAGAAAAGAGTGGAAAGGATGATAAATTCAGTAGGATTCTTTATCGGATCAGAAATCCCATTTTACTTGGTATGGATAAAAGATCCTCCTATGTTATACTATTCAATTCTCGACGATGAGTCGATTTGATAGATTAGATATTGTTATTCATAACATTGATCCGATTCAGTATCATTAGGATGCAATTTATCCCATTTAATTTACAGCAGTCAAATTTCTCATCTCTATGGGATTAGATCCCGAGTTATTGCGAAGAAAAAAAAAAACAAAACAATAAGATTATGGAAGTCAATATTCTCGCATTTATTGCTACTGCACTATTTATTCTAGTTCCTACTGCTTTTTTACTTATCATCTATGTGAAAACAGTCAGTCAAAATGATTAAGTTGACTGATACTTTTACTTCTTATCAATGATTGAAGAAAAGAAAAGGATTTAAACTCCAAGTCTTAAATGAAATGATCGGACTGGACTCGACAGTATCTGAGATAGTATGGTAGAAAGAACTAAACTATATAATATAAATATATATATTTCTACCACACTATCTAGTATAGTAGACTATCTATTAGTATATAATAGTATATAAATTTTTATACAGATATAGGCTTGATAACATAGATCAATTTCCAATACAATACGTCTGTACAATTATTTATGTAAAGTAAATATAAATAAATATAAATAAAATATGTAAAAAAGCACTCTAATTCTATTTATATTTATTTTTTTATTTTCGTCGCGACAGCCATTTGTATGAATTTTGATCAATCCGAAATAAATAATAAATAATAATTAATGGAAGGTCAACTGTTCTATCCTAATTGCTAGGCTTCTTACAATTTTAATTAAATAAGGATCCCGAGATAGATCAAAACAATCAATGTAGGAAGAAAAGTGTGGGTATATTTTTTGTATAAAATTATATAAAAGAAAACAAAACCAAGGAATCTTTTTTCTTTTTTTTTTTTACCATTCCAAAGAAGTCATCTATAAACAGAGGATCCATGAGGTTCTATGGTAACTTCTTCGGATCTGGAAAAGGGGTAATAGATTCGTCGATTTGTCATGCTTAAACATGACATTAGATGAGTCGATAAAGCCTAAATAAAATAAATAATCTAGAAGTCTAAAATGTTAAATCTATGATATATAGATCGCTCAACGCAAGCAAGATTTTTTATGCGTAGGACCTGTTTGGACAACCACTAAGAGCTTGCAGTAGAAAGTATGTATCGCTGTAATAGCAGAACAACTTTCTCTTGGAACAGTCAAAGTGTAAAAGTAAAGAAAGAGGGGGAAACAAATAAAGGAAAAAAGAAAGATTGCTTGTTTTTTATTGTAATATTGTAATATCTGTAATTCTGGTAAGAACCGGTTCAACAAATAAAAATAGAATAGAAAGAATTTGGTTGGAAAAAATCCTATCATATGTATTCCGTTGATTTGAGTTTCGAAATACAACTATGGTAATCATTCATTGTTTGCTCGAATGGTTATTATTCATTAGTGTATTTTCTTATTCATATTTTACTGTATTATTGAAAACGGAGGCATTTAAATTTTAAACAGTTCGTAAAATAAAACAACAATCAATTAAACAATCGATACAATTTGATTACTCAATTAATAGTATTTCTAAAGTCTAGTATTTCTAAAGTCCACTCCTTCCCCATACTACGAGTGAAAGGGAAAATGTAAAGACTACCATTAAAGCAGCCCAAGCGAGACTTACTATATCCATGTTAATTATGTCTCCTATCCTTATGAAATGAAAGAATTATTCCATTATTGATCACTAATCATAGTGGAATCAATGGTGTAGAGTCAAAATGGAATTATGACTTAAGGCTATTGATGAAGCAATCAAAAAAATCCATTCGTAACAAGTTCCTATATTATGGTATTTCTGGCTGAGCTGGCGGAATCCGTAAAGATTAGGCACAAATATGATATACATGCTTTGGAAATATCAAGCGAATGCTCCTATCCTAATAAAACATGTAGGAATAGTAAGACTCACTGTTTGTTGACTTTTTTTCATAACATAAACAAAAAAAAAACATACATAAAAATAAATATACTATCAAGGTGGATAACTATCTATTCTATACCTATATTCTCTCTAAGACTTACAGTTTCTCTTTCTGTGAAAGAATTGGAAATGCCATGCGATATTACATTTTTTTTGTAATCTCCTGAAAGAAAAAATTTTCCCCTTTATTCTATCTCTATAAGGCCAATCAATCAATATTGATTGGTTGATTGAGCACTAAGAATTTCTTGTGAGTTTGGAGACAAAGTATCTTTATTCATTCCTTTACACAGCTCCTAAAAGTATCTTTATTCATTCCTTTACACAGCTCCTAAAAGTATCTTTATTCATTCCTTTACACAGCTCCTAAATTGATTTCTCATTAGCCTATCCAATCCAATTCTATCTGAATCAATAGACACTAACTACCTTAGTAGTGTAGAGTAAGTAATTAAATTAGGAAGATTTGATAGTCTTTCCTACCATCCATTTTTAATCCTAGAAGCAAAAATGGAGAGTCCTTTCTAGGACCTATAGCTCATTCTTAAAATCAAATATTGACAAGGCCTAGGCCTTTATTTCTGTTTCTGTCGGGTTCGTCGATTTGCAGCAGGATAAGCAATCTCGAGTTTTTTTGTTGAGCAGGCGACACCCAGATTTGAACTGGGGATAAAGGATTTGCAGTCCCCCGCCTTACCACTTGGCCATGTCGCCAAAACAATAAAAATGGATAGAAATTTTAAATATTAAATAATATTATACTTATTCCTAAATTTTTCCTAATTTTTTTTTGGGGGATTACTGACTGAACCATTTGTTTCTTTCCTATTTTATTTTGAATCCTGAATTCCGTTGTACTTATCCTTTTCTAAATTCTAAAGAATAATTCCTCTTTTTTATTGGACCTAATTGAGATCGTTTTCTTCAATTGATTGTATCTTTCTTTATACATATTTATACCATTTAGAAACTTTTCCTTTCTTTTCAAAAACAAAAAGGGTCAAAAGAGAAAAAATGGATTTATGACTGAAAAATTCAGGGCAAATTGAACCATTAACTATACTATTAACTTTGAATTAATGAACGATTTTAAAATTTGAAATTGTATTTCTTTATCTTTAATTTAATAATTTAATGACAAAAAAAATCAAATTTTTTTATTACTAATTTACTACTAATCAATATCTAATCAATATCAATATATATTATAAATATATATATTATAAATATATATTATATATAATTATATAATAAATATATAATTATATAATAATAATAAATATTAAAATATATTAAAAATAATAAATATTAAAATATATTAAAATTAAAATATATTAAAAAATATATTAAAAAATAAAAAATAGATATAGATTATATTTATATATTACATATATATTCAATAACAATAATATAAATATATATTCAATAACAATAATATAACAAACAATAATATAAATATATATTCAATAACAATAATATAACAAAAATTCCATTTCATTCATTTGAATAACTTTTTTTTTTTTTTAATTTTCAATTATAACAACAATTATGTATATATGTAAATATATGTAAATGTAAACCCCAGAGCAGAAATTACAGCGAGTCAGGTATCTTCTCTATGTATTTCTATAGAGAATAGAATGATCGTGCTTTAATTTTTCATTGAATAGAAAAGAACAATTATGATATGGCACGACCTGTGTTGCCCTAAGTGGAACTATGATAAAAGATAAAATATACAGATAGCTAGATAACTATATTGGCATGTACTTCATGTACTTACATGTACTTCATGTACTTAATAAATACAACTTACTCCTATTATATTATGATTATGCACTTTAATCATATTCTATGAATTCTACTAAAAAAAAAAAAGATCCGCTAATCATTTGTTGAGTATGAAGTGTTAAAATAAAAGTAAACTCTATACTGCTCCTAATTATTCCGTCTTTATCTCATTCCCGGAGAGTCAATTAAATCCCGAATCCACTTTTTGTATTCAATCTGATCGTAATATCATAAATAATAAGTAGAAATTGGGTCAATTTTGATATTCCATACAAGACTTCATAAGTCAAGTCTACTAAGTTAAGTGGCATAATTTTTTTCCAGGAATTTCTTAATTTATTTCCATTTGTATCTTTCGCAAATTCGAATCTAATTTGCGCCGAAAATTCTCTTTGTTTTATTCACCCTCTCATTCTCATCTCCGTTCATACATATGAAATACATATATGGAGTTATCTAAAATTTTATGTAATTCAGTAAACAGAATATATATTCCATCATTGCTAGATCGATCCATATGGATCGATGAAAAGGTGAGCCAATAATGGGATTTTTCGATAAACAGGAAACTTAAGATTAAAATGCTCCGGGATGAAAATGAGGGGATGTTCACAATACCTGGATTTAGTCAGATTCAATTTGAGGGATTTTGTAGGTTTATTAATCAGGGCTTAATGGAAGAATTTTATAAATTTCCAAAAATTGAAGATACAGATCAAGAAATTGAATTTAAATTATTTGTGGAAACATATCAATTGGCAGAACCTTTGATAAAAGAAAGAGATGCTGTGTATGAATCACTCACGTATTCTTCTGAATTATATGTACTTGCGGGATTAATTTTGAAAACCGATAGAGATATGAAAGAACAAACAGTATTTATTGGAAACATTCCTCTAATGAATTCCCTGGGAACCTTTATAGTAAATGGAATTTACAGAATTGTGATTAATCAAATATTGCAAAGTCCCGGCATTTACTACCGTTCAGAATTGGACCATAACGGAATTTCTGTCTATACCAGCACCATAATATCGGATTGGGGAGGAAGATCGGAATTAGAAATTGATAGAAAAGCAAGGATATGGGCCCGTGTGAGTAGGAAACAAAAAATATCTATTCTAGTTCTATCATCAGCTATGGGTTTGAATCTAAAAGAAATTCTAGATAATGTTTGTTATCCTGAAATTTTCTTGTCTTTCCCGAATGATAAGGAAAAAAAAAAGATCGGGTCAAAAGAAAATGCCATTCTGGAGTTTTATCAACAATTTGCTTGTGTAGGTGGGGATCCGGTATTTTCTGAGTCTTTGTGTAAGGAATTACAAAAGAAATTTTTTCAACAAAGATGTGAATTAGGAAGAATTGGTCGGCGAAATATCAACCGGAGATTGAATCTTGATATACCTCAGAACAATACATTTTTGTTACCGCGAGATGTATTGGCTGCTGCGGATCACTTGATCGAAATGAAATTTGGAATGGGTACGCTTGACGATATGAATCACTTGAAAAATAAACGTATTCGTTCTGTAGCAGATCTGTTGCAGGATCAATTCGGATTGGCTCTTGTTCGTTTAGAAAATGCGGTTCGAGGAACTATATCTGGAGCAATCAGGCATAAATTGATACCAACTCCTCAAAATTTGGTAACTTCAACTGCATTAACAACCACTTATGAATCATTTTTCGGCCTACACCCTTTATCTCAAGTTTTGGATCGAACTAATCCATTGACACAAATTGTTCATGGGCGAAAATTGAGTAATTTAGGTCCCGGAGGGTTGACAGGGCGAACTGCTAGTTTTCGGATACGAGATATCCATCCTAGTCACTATGGACGTATTTGTCCAATCGACACCTCCGAAGGAATCAATGTTGGACTTATCGGATCCTTAGCTATTCATGTGAGGATTGGTCATTGGGGATCCATAGAGAGTCCGTTTTATGAAATATCTGAAAGATCAAAAGAAAAAGAGGCACAGATGGTTTATTTATCACCAAGTAGAGATGAATATTATATGGTAGCGGCGGGAAATTCTTTGGCCTTGAATCGGGGTATTCAGGAAGAACAGGTTGTTCCGGCTCGATACCGTCAAGAATTCCTGACTATTGCATGGGAGCAGGTTCATCTTCGAAGCATTTTTCCCTTCCAATATTTTTCTATTGGAGCCTCCCTCATTCCTTTTATCGAGCATAATGATGCGAATAGGGCTTTAATGAGTTCTAATATGCAGCGTCAAGCAGTTCCGCTTTCTTGGTCCGAGAAGTGCATTGTTGGAACCGGACTGGAACGCCAAGCGGCTCTGGATTCGGGGGTTTCAATTATAGCCGAACGCGAGGGAAAGGTTATTTCTACTGATACTCACCAAATGGTTTTCTCCGGTAATAGAAACACTATAAATATTCCATTAGTTATGTACCAACGTTCCAACAAAAATACTTGTATGCACCAAAAACCTCGGGTTTCGCGGGGTAAATACATTAAAAAGGGACAAATTTTAGCGGACGGTGCGGCTACCGTTGGTGGGGAACTCGCTTTGGGAAAAAATGTATTAGTGGCTTATATGCCATGGGAAGGCTACAATTTTGAGGATGCGGTACTCATTAGTGAGCGTTTGGTATATAGTGATATTTATACTTCTTTTCACATCCGAAAATATGAAATTCAAACTCATATAACAAGTCAGGGACCTGAAAGAATTACTAACGAAATACCACATTTAGAGGCTCATTTACTCCGCAATTTAGACAGAAATGGAATCGTGATGCTGGGATCTTGGGTGGAAACAGGTGATATTTTAGTAGGTAAATTGACGCCTCAGACAGCGAACGAGTCGTCGTATGCCCCAGAGGATAGATTATTACGAGCCATACTTGGCATTCAGGTATCCACTGCAAAGGAAACTTCTCTAAAATTACCTATAGGCGGAAGGGGTCGAGTTATTGATGTGAGATGGATCAAAAAAAGGGGGGGTTCAAATTATAACCCAGAAATGATTCGTGTATATATTTCACAGAAACGTGAAATCAAAGTGGGTGATAAAGTGGCTGGAAGACATGGGAATAAGGGTATTATTTCAAAAATTTTGCCTAGACAAGATATGCCCTATTTACAAGATGGAACACCGGTTGATATGGTTTTCAACCCCTTAGGAGTACCCTCACGAATGAATGTGGGACAGATATTTGAATGTTCGCTCGGGTTAGCGGGAGATCTTTTAAATAGACATTATAGAATAGCCCCCTTTGATGAGAGATACGAACAAGAGGCTTCGAGAAAACTAGTGTTTTCGGAATTATATGAAGCCAGTAAGCAAACAAAAAATCCATGGGTATTTGAACCCGAATATCCAGGAAAAAGTAAAATATTTGATGGAAGAACTGGGGATCCCTTTGAACAACCTGTTCTAATAGGAAAGTCCTATATACTAAAATTAATTCATCAAGTTGATGATAAAATCCATGGACGTTCCGGTGGACATTACGCACTTGTTACACAACAACCCCTTAGAGGAAGGGCCAAACAGGGGGGACAACGAGTGGGAGAAATGGAAGTTTGGGCTTTAGAGGGATTTGGTGTTGCTCATATTTTACAAGAAATGCTTACTTATAAATCTGATCATATTAGAGCTCGTCAGGAAGTACTTGGTACTACGATTATTGGAGGAACAATATCTAATCCTGAAGATGCTCCAGAATCTTTTCGATTGCTTGTTCGAGAACTACGATCTTTGGCTCTGGAACTGAATCATTTCCTTGTATCTGAGAAAAACTTCCAGATTAATAGGAAGGAAGCTTGATCTGAATGAATCAGAATTTCTATTCTATGATTGACCGGTATAAACATCAACAACTTCGAATTGGACCAGTTTCTCCTCAACAAATAAGTGCTTGGGCTAACAAAATTCTACCTAATGGGGAGGTAGTCGGAGAGGTAACAAAACCCTACACTTTTCATTACAAAACCAATAAACCAGAAAAAGACGGATTGTTTTGTGAAAGAATCTTTGGACCTATAAAAAGTGGAATTTGTGCTTGTGGAAATTATCGAGTGATCGGAGCTGAAAAGGAAGACCAAAAATTTTGTGAACAATGCGGGGTCGAATTTGTTGATTCTCGTGTACGAAGATATCAAATGGGATACATAAAACTCGCATGTCCGGTGACTCATGTGTGGTATTTGAAACGCCTTCCTAGTTATATCGCGAATCTTTTAGATAAACCACTTAAGGAATTAGAGGGCCTAGTATACTGCGATGTGTGATTTGATCGAAATTATCATTTTACAGATTCGGACTGAGAAACTGTCATCCCGTTTAATCTGATTGGGATGCCCCTAGTTTGACATGTATATTGGGACGAGTAACATGAAGCTCAGAATTATGGGTGTATTCTCAATACTTCCAAATGAAAGGGGAATTGATCCATGGTCGATTCTGTAATAGATAAATAAGAATTGCTAGTTATACCTCGTGAAAAAAAAACTTTTTTGTGGAATTAGCCATTCTATTTTTTTTTTTAGAGAGAGATTCTGCTCAAGTAAGCAAATATAGCATGGTTACAGGAGTTTATCCATCGCATATATGCTTCAAGGGACATCACAGAATAACCATCGAGGTGAGTAGGGACCTAAAAGATCGAATAGAACAATATATCAACAAGTAAATCCCTTACGA